TTTTGTTGACCAGACCAAATTGGGAACAATAATTTTTTTGGTTCTTTTTTACGAATTTGATAAAGCTAAATAGACAGATCTAAAAATTCATTTCGGATAATTGAACCTTCTCAAACTGTTTCTTTTTAAGAACCAAAAAGATTTGTGCCAAAACAACCGATCCTAAGAAGAACAAAAGGCCTTGGACACGTAATGGATCTTGAAGTACTATTTCCGCATCCCCCTGACCAAATCCACCTACATTGGGATTACTCGTTAATGGTTGATCGAGTTTAATGGATTCGCCCTCTGAAACAAGAAGTTCTAGGCCTCGAGGGATAATATCAATCACTTGGCGTCCATTCGATGCATCCACTATGGTTATTTCGTATCCCCCTTTTTCTTTTCGTAAGATTTTGCTTATTAACCCTCCTGCCGTAGCATTATAAACTGTATTGTTACTTTTGCTACCATCAGGATAAATCTGACCCCTTCCCCTGTTTCCACCTACGTATATAGGATATTTTAAGAAGTGAACATCTTTATTAGTAGCAGGGTCTGGGGCAAGAATAGGAAAGGTTATTTCACTATATTTTTGACCAGGAACAGGACCTACCACAAGAATATTTTTTTTATTGGGGCGATAATTCTGAAAAGACAGATTTCCTATCTTTTCTTTCATCTCGGGTGAAATACGATCGGGAGGGGCTAATTCAAACCCCTCGGGTAAAATAAGAACAGCTCCCACATTCAAAGCTCCTTTTTTACCATTAGCTAGAACTTGCTTTAGTTGCATATCATAAGGAATTTTAACAACTGCTTCAAATACAGTATCAGGAAGTACCGTTTGTGGAACCTCAATATCCACGGGCTTATTAGCTAAATGGCAATTGGCACATACAATACGCCCAGTTGCCTCTCGTGGATTTTCATAATTCTGCTGGGCAAAAATCGGATATGCACTTGAAATGGATGCCCAAGTTATTATATATATCATGAGTGAGACAGATATGGAGCGAGTAATCTCTTCCCTTATCCAAGAAAAGGTATTTCTAGTTTGCATGGTCCAATCATTTATCCCGAAAATTTCTACAATAAAGTTAGGTAGGTCGATAATATACTTCCCTAGCCACAATTCTGCTATTTACATTTACTGAAAAAAATAAAATTTTTTTTTTGAAATATACAAGGAATCCCCTCCTGGGTAAAAAGAGTAAAGTAAATACGACTTTGATTTGGTTATGATGTATAAGGTACGAAAGATTAGAAATTGGATCAGTGAATCATTTTTTAGTCATTTATTGCATGATAAATCACTACAAGTGACGGAGATACACGATTTAAATAACGAAAGATCCAATATTTAAAAATTGTATCAAGAATGACTGGAAAGGTAGAAACTAGACCAGATAAAATTTGCTCATAATGAGCAAACCCAAAATCTTTGTAAATATAACCAATCATTAGTTCCCAACCGTGAGGCGAATGAAATCCGATACATAAATCAGTTAATAAAAGAATCGAAAAAGCTTTAATTGTATCACTTAAATTATATAGGAATTCTTGAACCCAAGAATTCAGAATAAAAAGCTTTTCCTTACCCAAAAAGGAATAACCACTTAGAATAACGAAAGATATTAGATTTGTCGAGAAGTGCAAGATTGTATGGATACGATACTCATTGTGTATCTTGATGAATTGGATCGTTTCTTTGTGGATTCCTAGACGAAATTGTTGTAAATCGGTTTCTGGGTATTCCTTTATCATTTCATCGAGCTGGAATAGGTTCTCTAATTGTATGAATTTTTCTAGAACACTTTTTTCTTGAATATCATTCAAAAAAGTTTCGCATTGTCTAGTATTCCACCAATTAGTAATCCAAGTTTTCAAACTTTTATTACAGCAGAGAGAGATCAACCAGGGCAAAAAGACTATAGATGTAAAATAAAAAAAAGGAATGAATGCTTTCTTTTTTGCCATTTTGAATCTGTGAATTGTTAATGAACCTACCTCAGTTGTTGATTCTATTAGATCTAATATTTCTATCGAGCATGAGTTTCTATTCTAATTCGAATAGAATGTATTGAACCTATGAATCCATTTTCTCTTTTTCTTTTGATTTAATACTTAGTCTTTGCTTTGAATCTAGAAAGAATAAAGAAATAGACTCAGAATACACTTCCAATTTGAATCAAGAAAAAATTGGGTTTCCAGGATGTTATTCTCCCTTTTTTCGGTCAATACTAATTTCGAGATGAAGAAACTTTCTATCAAATATATCAAAAAAAAAACGAGCATAAAAGAATAGATGAATGTTTAATTGACAAAAAAAAGAAAGAAATTCTTTTGTTTTTTCTTTCTACTGCCAAAGCATTTAGTCTTTTAAAATTCATTCATTTCAAAATACTTCAATTGGTACACGCAAGAAATAAGCCAATTCAGCAGCTTTTTGCTCAATTTCTCGTGTAGTAAAATTCTCATCAGTACGAATTAAAGGAATAGCCCCTTGACCTCGAATTTCCATATAAAGGACACGCCGAGCAGAAACACCCTCTTTAACTTCTATTCTGATGGACTGAATATCTTTCATAAGGAATCGTAAAAAGATGCGACGACTTTTTCCAGGAAATCCCCAACGAAAAATACGCACTATTCCTGCTTTTCGGTCGAAAAGATCATAACCACTACCCACATTCCACAAAATAGTGCACCACAAATAGCAACTAATAAAGAGACCTGCGATACCATAGAAAGACATCACAATCCCTTGTGGAAAAAAAATGATTTGCTGAGACGGAAATAACGATATAACATTTCTACCAAGATAACTGGAAGTTCCAACCAATAAGAATCCTAATGAACCTAAAAATAGGATAAAGGCCCAGCAGAAATTACTTGTTTTTCGAGACCCCGTTATAAATTCTATCCATATAGATTCTGATCGCCAACTCATATATATTAGATCCAGTTATACAATTTTTTGGAATTGAGAAAATATGACTTTCCTTTTTTTGTTTTCAAAGTAACTCTCATCAACTATTTTGTTGTGAATCTTTACCTCAGGAGTAATTCATAGAATTTTTTATATCTAAAATAATAACATCTCCTTCCTTTATATGATCCCCGATAGCTATATACATACAAATAAATACATTGACTTGAATTTCATACATCGGCCCGATGATGATCCATTTTTCAAAAGAGCGCAAAATTTTTGACTCATATAATACATTTACACATGCATAAGAGCTTTTTTTATTTATGTTTGTAGGAATCTATGTGTTATACAATATTCTACCAAATGGGTCTTATCGAATCGAAGTTTTTAAAATCAAAAAAGGAGTGATACGATTAGGTCTCATCCGATCTAAAAAATCTTATTTTTTTGAATATGAAGAAATAAAGAAGCCATTGCAATTGCCGGAAAGACTAGGCCTACTAAAGGCACAAAAATAGAGGGTAAGTTATTGAAAGTTGTCATAAAATGGGTACCTCAATTTAATATTTGTACCTGTTATTGTTATATTCTGAATTCTAAAGATATCTAAAAATATCTTGTATTTTTATTATTTCTATTATTATATATATTATCTAATTATACTAAGTATCTTTAAGTAAATATATATCTAATACTAATATACAACCTAATAGAAATAGAATCAAAAAATAGGTACAAGAAACGCCAAACTAAATAAATGGACTTATTAATCTTTAAAAATCAAATAGATATATCATAATCCCCTTGTTAGATTTATTATTCTTTTTGTCTTCTACTTCTATTTCTATATAGTCATTTATTTCTATATAGTCATTAATAAAGAAAAAATTTTATTCCATTAAAAATTTCTACAAAATCGATTAGAATATGATCCAACAACAGGGAATTTTCGGGAAATGCAAAAACTCTCTTCTGTATATATCTCTATTTGATATATCTATACATATGCAAGCAAGGTAGGAAAATGAACTTTATTTTATTTGTCTAGTCTAATTTGAACTTCCCGAAAGCAAAAATTTATTTTCTATCTTGTTGATAGAGGTTTACTGAGTAGTAAACAAGAATAGCGATAAAAAAATGATTCGAAAGAAAAATGAATTTTTCAGGGTTTTCGTTTAATTCTGATAAACTAACCGTTCTATTTGATTTAATTTTTGTTCAAAGGAAAAAAAGCATGGAGCTGAAATAACTCACTCAGAACACCTTTTAAAGGATTACGTGGTACAATTGCATCCAATAAGCCCTTACGTAATAAAGATTCAGCCGCTTGTGAACCTTCAGGCACGGCTTTTTTCAATGTTTGTTCAATTACTCTTTTACCCGCAAATGCAATATAGGCATAGGGTTCGGCAATAATGATATCCCCCAACATACCAAAACTAGCTGTCACCCCACCGGTAGTAGGAGATGTAAGAATTGATATATAGAATAACTTTTTACTTGATTGATAATCACATAAAACCGAAGAAATTTTAGCCATTTGCATCAAACTTAAACTTCCTTCTTGCATTCGTGCTCCTCCGGACGAACACACTAAAATAAGAGGTAAACGTTGATTGGTAGCATACTCGATCAAACGAGTTATTTTTTCGCCTACTACGGATCCCATACTACCCCCCATAAACTGAAAATCCATAACCCCAAGGGCTACCGGAATACCGTTTAGTTGACCTGTACCTGTTTGAACAGCGTCAGTCAATCCTGTCGTTTTTTGAGCGGAGTCAATACGATTTTTATAAGGTTCCTCCCTCGAATGAAATTTAATGGGATCCGCAGAGACCATGTCTTCATCCATAGGATTCCAAGTACCCGGATCAATCGAAAGCTCGATTCTCTCTGAACTACTCATTTTCAAATAATGTCCACATTGTTCACAAACATTCATTTTTACTTTCTTATACATTAATCCATAACAATTGTCGCATTGAATCCACAATTGATTGTAGTTTTTAGTTATATCGAAATCCTTAGAACTTATTAAATTACTCCGATTCCTATTAGTTCTTATCTTGTAATTTTTTCT